AAGAATTACAAAAGAGAAAAAGAAAGTAACTCCAGAAATAGACATTAATCCTAATAAAACAAATAATATTAAAAAATTCGAATCGCCAAAAAAATTTTTCCAAATATTAAAAAGCAGAAATACTCGAGTAATATGGAAATTCCATTATTTTCTAAAATTATTCATTCAAAGATTATACATCAATTTATTTTTATCTATCATTAATATTCCTAGAATTACTACACAACTCTTTCTTAAATCAACAAACAAATTGATTGAGAAATTCATCTCCAATAATGAAATAAATCAAGAAAAAATTAATAATAAAAAAAAAATTCACTTTATGTTTATTTCGACTATAAAAAAGTCACTTTATAATATTAGTAAAAAAAATTCACATATTTTGTGTGATTTATCCTACTTGTCACAAGCATATGTATTTTACAAATTATCACAAACCCAAGTTATTAATTTTTCTAAATTTAGATCTGTTCTTCAATATAACACAACGTCTTGTTTCCTTAAGACTAAAATAAAGGACTATTTTAAAACACTAGGAATATTTCATTCGGAATTAAAACATAAGAAACTTCAGAGTTATAGAATAAATCAATGGAAAAACTGGTTAAGATGGCATTATCAATACGATTTATCTCAGATTAGATGGTCTAGATTAATGCCAAAAAAATGGCGAACTAGGGTTAATCAAAGTTGTATGGCTCAAAATAAAAATAGAAACTTAAACAAATGGAATTCATATGAAAAAGACCAATTACTTCATTACAAAAAAGAAAATGATTCGGAACTCTATTCATTATCAAACGAAAAAGATAATTTTAAAAAATGTTATGGATATGGTCTTTTAGCATATAAATCGATTAATTATGAAAATAAAAGTGACTCATTTTTTTCTAGATTACCCTTTGAAGTTCAAGTAAAGAAGAACTTAGAAATTTCGTATAATTCCAACACGTCCAAACACAACTTTGTTGATATGCCCGGCAATCTTCATATCAATAATTATCTAAGAAAGGGCAATATTCTAGATAGAGAAAGAAATCTTGATAGAAAATATTTTGATTGGAAAATTATCCATTTTTCTCTTAGACAAAAAGGAGATATTGAAGCCTGGGTTAAGATCGATACCAACAGTAATCCAAATACTAAAATTGGTATTAATAATTATCAAATAATTGATAAAATTGAGAAAAAGGGGGTTTTTTATCTTACAACTCATCAAAATCCAGAAAAAACTCAAAAAAATTCGAAAAAAGTCTTTTTTGATTGGATGGGAATGAATGAAAAAATATTTAATCGTCCCATATTGAATCTGGAATTTTGGTTCTTCCCAGAATTTGTACTACTTTATAATGTCTATAAAATAAAACCGTGGATTATACCAAGCAAATTCCTTCTTTTTAATTTGAATACAAATAAAAATGTTAGTCAAAATAAAAACCAAAACTTTTTTCTACCATCAAATAAAAAAATAAAAATAAAGAATCGAAGTCAAGAAGCAAAAGAACCCCCAAGTCAAAGAGAGCGTGGATCAGATATAGAAAACAAAGGAAATCTGAGCCCTGTTTTTTCAAAACATCAAACCGATCTTGAAAAAGATTACATGGAATCAGACACAAAAAAGGGTAAAAATAAAAAACAATACAAAAGCAACACGGAAGCAGAACTAGATTTGTTCTTGAAACGTTATTTGCTTTTTCAATTGAGATGGAACGGTGCTTTGAATCAAAGAATGTTCGAAAATATCAAGGTATATTGTCTCCTGCTTCGACTGATAAATCCAACCAAAATTACTATATCGTCAATTCAAAGGAGAGAAATGAGTTTGGATATAATGCTGATTCAGGCAAATTTACCTCTTACAGACTTGATGAAGAAGGGGGTATTGATTATCGAACCTATTCGGTTGTCTGTAAAAGATAATGGACAATTTATTATGTATCAAACCATAGGTATTTCATTGGTTCATAAAAGTAAACACCAAACTAATCAAAGATACCGAGAACAAAGATATGTTGATAAAAAGAATTTTGACGAATTCATTCTGCAACCTCAAACTCAAAGAATAAATACAGAAAAAACTCATTTTGGTTTGCTTGTTCCTGAAAATATTTTATGGTCTAGACGTCGTAGAGAGTTGAGAATTCGAAGTTTTTTTAATTCTTGGAATTGGAATGTCGTCGATAGAAATTCAGTATTTTGCAACGAAACCAATGTAAAAAACTGGAGTCAATTTTTGGGTGAACGGAAACCCCTTTATAAAGATAAAAATGAATTAATTAAATTTAAGTTCTTTTTTTGGCCTAATTATCGATTAGAAGATTTAGCTTGTATGAATCGTTATTGGTTTGATACCAATAATGGTAGCCGTTTCAGTATCTTAAGGATACATATGTATCCACGATTGAAAATTAATTGATAGTACTATATACCCTGTCTCGTATAGAGTATCTGAAAGCAAATAAATGCAAACATGCCTTGTTTTACATCTCATTCGAATCTAATTCGAGTAGACAATACTAAATCAATAAAATAAGGTATTGATTAGATCTAGAAATGAATCAACAGAATCTTCTTCATTTTAGGATTTTAGGTTTCAATTATTCGCTTTTGTGACTAAAAAAAACGTACCTACCGCCTTTTTGGATTCCTATCTGAATCAAATTTCAAATTTGATTAATTTATTGGAATTGCTAAAATTAGAGGTTCATAAAGAAATTAAGTCTATATACCACGTTCAAATTACTGGCATTATTATTACTGATCAATAAAATTCGAAAAAATCCATATCTGTAAAATAAAGAAAGGGGAAATTCATTTATGGTAAAAAATTCTGTCATTTCAGTTATTTTTCAAGAAGAAAAGAAAGGATCTGTTGAATTTCAAGTATTCAATTTCACCAATAAGATACGAAGACTTACTTCACATTTAGAATTGCACAAAAAAGACTATTTATCTCAGAGAGGTTTGAAGAAAATTTTGGGAAAACGTCAACGACTGCTAGCTTATTTGGCAAAAAAAAATAGAGTACGTTATAAAGAATTAATTAATCAGTTGGACATTCGAGAGACAAAAACTCGTTAATTTGATTAATTTGAAGAGTTATTTCATTTTCACTTATATGTTTCGATTAAATTTTGATGAACTTCTTTTCACTTTCAGTAATTCATGGAAGAATGAATCGTTAAAAAACTTATGACTGCACCAACTACAAGAAAAGACCTCATGATAGTCAATATGGGGCCTCAGCACCCATCAATGCACGGTGTTCTTCGACTCATCGTTACTCTAGATGGTGAAGATGTTGTCGACTGCGAACCAATATTGGGTTATTTACATAGAGGGATGGAGAAAATTGCGGAAAACCGAACAATTATACAATATTTGCCTTATGTAACACGTTGGGATTATTTAGCTACTATGTTCACAGAAGCAATAACCATAAATGGACCCGAACAATTAGGCAATATTCAAGTACCTAAAAGGGCTAGCTATATCAGAGTCATTATGTTGGAGTTGAGTCGGATAGCTTCTCATTTGTTATGGCTCGGTCCTTTTATGGCGGATATTGGTGCACAGACCCCTTTCTTCTATATTTTTCGAGAAAGAGAATTGATATATGACCTATTCGAAGCTGCCACCGGTATGCGAATGATGCATAATTATTTTAGGATTGGAGGAGTGGCTGCCGATCTACCCTATGGCTGGATAGATAAATGTTTGGATTTTTGCGATTATTTTTTAACAGGGGTTGCTGAGTATCAAAAACTTATTACTCGGAATCCTATTTTTTTAGAACGAGTTGAAGGCGTAGGCATTATTGGGAGAGACGAGGCATTAAATTGGGGTTTATCGGGACCAATGCTACGAGCTTCCGGAATAGAATGGGATCTTCGTAAAGTTGATCATTATGAGTCTTACGACGAATTTGATTGGCAGGTTCAATGGCAACGAGAAGGGGATTCATTAGCTCGTTATTTAGTACGAATCGGTGAAATGACAGAATCCATAAAGATTATTCAACAGGCTCTGGAAGGAATTCCAGGAGGGCCTTACGAAAATTTAGAAATGCGACGTTTTGACAGATTAAAAGATCCTGAATGGAATGATTTTGAATATCGGTTTATTAGTAAAAAGCCTTCTCCAACTTTTGAATTGTCGAAACAAGAACTTTATGTGAGAGTTGAAGCCCCAAAAGGAGAATTGGGGATTTTTCTGATAGGAGATCAGAGCGTTTTTCCTTGGAGATGGAAAATTCGCCCACCAGGTTTTATCAATTTGCAAATTCTTCCTCAGTTAGTTAAAAGAATGAAATTGGCTGATATTATGACAATACTAGGTAGCATAGATATCATTATGGGAGAAGTTGATCGTTGAAATGATAATTGATACAACAGAAATAGAGACTATCAATTCTTTTTCCAAATTGGAATCCTTAAAAGAAGTCTATGGGATCATATGGATGCTTGTCCCTATTGTGACTCTTGTATTAGGAATCACAATAGGTGTACTAGTAATTGTTTGGTTAGAAAGAGAAATATCTGCAGGAATACAACAACGTATTGGGCCTGAATATGCCGGCCCGTTAGGAATTCTTCAAGCTCTAGCAGATGGGACAAAACTACTTTTGAAAGAGAACCTTATTCCATCTACAGGAGATACTCGTTTATTCAGTATCGGACCATCCATAGCAGTAATATCTATCTTTCTAAGTTATTCAGTAATTCCTTTTGGTGATCACCTTGTTCTAGCCGATCTTAGTATTGGTGTTTTTTTTTGGATTGCCATTTCAAGTATTGCTCCCGTTGGACTTCTTATGTCGGGGTATGGATCAAATAATAAATATTCCTTTTTAGGTGGTCTACGGGCAGCTGCTCAATCAATTAGTTATGAAATACCATTAGCTCTATGTGTGTTATCAATATCTCTACGTGTGATTCGGTGAGACCTAAAATTTATCCAAATTCTTTTCTTTCTAGAAACAAGGATAAAAAGATTTGATTGATTATATATATTTTTTTTTCTTCAGCATTTGAGTTGATGAACTAAATCAGATAGTTATATGAGTGAAAGAAAACGGCTTCTAAATTTGCAGTAAAAAAGTTGAGTCTCATTTCCTATGTACAAGAATCAAATGGTGAAAAAAGTAAACATAAGCAAGAGAGATTGTTTACCCCAAGATTCGTGAATTGTCATGATAGCTTGAAGCGGGTTCAAAAGACCAACTCTATGGAGTTTTTACTGTCTATTACCATAGATGGATTTCCACAACGGGAGGTTTTTGAAACAAAAAATGAGTGGATGGTTAGGAAGACCAAGATACACAAAGGATTAGTAATTGAGATTATGTAAGTTATCCAAGAGGATATTTCTGTACATAAAAGGAATTCAAATTGGGGCTTTACGTTCGTAGAAATGATCAAGAAGTACTCCCCATGATTCTGATCCAGAGTATGTTCCTATCCACTGAGTAAGTAACTAACTATCAAGAACGAAGTAATCTTTTACTTTGGTTAAAGACCCTTTTTCTGAGAAAGGAGAATAGGAATGAAATAAAAAAATAGAAAGAAAAGAAGCTAATTGCAAAAGGAAAAAGGAGGGATGTCTTTTTTTGTTTTTATTCTTTCTTTCCTATAATTCAATTTTTATTTCTATTTAGAGAGATAAAATTTTTGTCATGATTCATGAACTAATGTACTCTCTAATTTTTTTCGTAATTGAAAATTCGAGGTTGAAATGTATATGTGATATTGCTATAAAGCACATTTTTTTATTTAATGATAAGGTTATTAATCAACAAAGAAAAATTAAAATTCTTAAAAGATGAGATAAATTCAGAAGCACTTATTTATTAGTTTTAAATATAGCAGACAGAATTCCATTGGTCTAATTTGGGACCTTAGAATAGATTTTGACTCTATCTGACAAACATATCAAGATAAAGAATAGGAAAGGGCCCTTAGATTTAGTTGTGACCTCTGAGGAGCCGTATGAGGTGAAAATCTCACGTACGGTTCTGTAATAGCGATGGGCACAGTGATGTTATCATCGACTATGATTATCTAACAGTTTAAGTACAGTTGATATAGTGGAAGCGCAGTCAAAATATGGTTTTTGGGGGTGGAATTTGTGGCGTCAACCCATCGGGTTTATCGTTTTTCTAATTTCTTCTCTCGCCGAGTGTGAAAGATTACCTTTTGATTTACCAGAAGCAGAAGAAGAATTAGTAGCAGGGTATCAAACCGAATATTCTGGTATCAAATTTGGTTTATTTTACATTGCTTCATATCTGAATCTACTAGTTTCTTCATTATTTGTAACAGTTCTTTACTTGGGAGGTTGGAATCTTTCTATTCCGTACATATTTGTTCCTGAGATATTTGGCATAAATAAAGGAGGTAAAGTCTTTGGAACACTAATTGGTATCTTTATCACATTAGCCAAAACTTATTTGTTTTTGTTCATTCCCATTGCAACAAGATGGACTTTACCGAGGCTGAGAATGGACCAACTATTAAATCTTGGGTGGAAATTTCTTTTACCGATTTCTCTAGGTAATCTATTATTGACAACCTCGTCCCAACTTCTTTCACTGTAAAAGACCACAATATCCTAGATTCACGACTTGTCTCAAACAAGAGAAAGAAACAAGCATAAAATCTTTTTTATAGATATTCAACATATGCTCCCTATGATAACAGAATTCATAAATTATGGTCAACAAACAATACGAGCCGCCAGATATATCGGCCAAGGTTTCATGATTACCCTGTCCCACGCAAATCGTTTACCTGTAACTATTCAATACCCCTACGAAAAATTGATCACATCAGAACGTTTCCGAGGCCGAATACACTTTGAATTTGATAAATGCATTGCTTGTGAAGTATGTGTGCGTGTATGTCCTATAGATTTACCCGTTGTTGATTGGAAGTTGGAAACTGATATTCGAAAGAAACGATTGCTTAATTACAGTATTGATTTTGGAATCTGTATATTTTGTGGTAATTGCGTTGAGTATTGCCCAACAAATTGTTTATCAATGACCGAAGAATATGAACTTTCTACTTATGATCGTCACGAATTGAATTATAATCAAATCGCTTTGGGTCGCTTACCAATGTCAGTAATTGATGATTACACAATTCGAACAATTTCGAATTTACCTCAAATAAACAATGAATAAACCCTTAATTTGATTCAAAAAAATTACAAATTACGAAGGCTTAGTTCGGATCTAAAACAATGAGATTTTTGCTTGTGCAATTCAAACTAGTGGTTTCTTAATGAGACTCCTAGCTTAATTTAGATTGAAAACAAAACCGAGTTCAATATTATATATTATAATAGTAATGGTTTCAAAGTAGATAAATGATATCAAAAATAGATAGGTTTAAACTCCTCTTTCGACGAATAAAGAATGGATAGTGGTCCAATAAAATAAAAGCATCTACGTCAATTCATACCCATTAGACTTTCATTCAATTAACAATTTCAAAGTAT